AATGGGTCTTGAAGTACTATTTCTGCATCTCCCTGACCAAATCCACCCACATTAGGATTACTCGTTAATGGTTGATCCAATTTGATAGATTCGCCCTCTGAAATAAGAAGTTCTGGTCCTGGAGGGATAATATCAACCACTTGACGTTCATCCGATGCATCTGTTATGGTTATTTCATACCCCCCTTTCTCTTTTCGTATTATTTTATTTACTATACCTGCTGCTGTAGCATTATAAACTGTATTGTTACTCTTGCTCCCGTCGGGATAAATCTGACCCCGACCCCTGTTACCACCTATGTATATAGGATATTTTAGAAAGTGAACGTCCTTCTTAGTAGAAGGGTCGGGGGAAAGAATAGGAAAGGTGATTTCACTATATTTCTTACCAGGGACTGGGCCTACCACAAGAATATTTTTTTGATTGGGGCGATAGTTCTGAAAAGACAAATTGCCCATTTTTTCTTTCAGCTCCGGAGAAATACGATCGGGAGGGGCTAATTCAAACCCCTCTGGTAAAATAAGAACAGCCCCCACATTCAAACCCCCCTTTTTACCATTAGCAAGAACTTGTTTCAGTTGCATATCATAAGGAATTCGAACTACTGCTTCAAATACAGTATCAGGAAGTACTGCTTGTGGAACTTCAATCTCCACGGGCTTATTAGCTAAATGACAATTGGCACATACAATACGCCCAGTTGCTTCTCGTGGATTTTCATAACCCTGCTGTGCAAAAATGGGATATGCACTTGAAATGGATGTCCAAGTTATGATATATATCATAAGCGATACGGAAATAGATCGAGTAATCCGTTCCTTTATCCAAGAAAAAGTATTTCTAGTTTGCATGGTCCAATCATTAATCCCCAAATTTCTACAATAAATTGGGTAGGTTGCTAGTATAGTTCCCTATCCACGATTCTGCTATTTACTGGAATAATAAAATAATATAGAAAAAATCCGGTAGAAATACAACCGAAATATGTACGTTTTTCAATGCCTTGTTTATGTACAATTACAAAGTAACAAACGTTCTAATCGGATTAGATTAATATAGTTTATCAGTCATTCATTGAATGATAAATAACTACAAGTGATGGAGATAGACGATTTAAATAACGGAAAATCCAATATTTAAAAATAGTATCGAGAATGACTGGAAAAGTGGAAACAAGACCAGATATGATTTGATCATTATGAACAAACCCAAAATCTTTGTAGACAGAACCAATCATCAGTTCCCAGCCGTGTGGTGAATGGAATCCGATACATAAATCAGTTAATAAAAGAATAGAAAAAGCCTTGACTGTGTCGCTTAAGTTATATAGGAATTCCTGAGTCCAAGAGTTAAGAATTACAAGTTCCTCATTACCCAAAATAGAATAACCGCTTAGAATAACAAAACAGATTATATTTGTCGAGAAGTGCAAAATTGTATGGATACGATCCTCGTTGTGTATCTTGATTAATTGGATCGTTTCCATGTGGATTCCGATATGAAGTTTTTGTAGATGTATCTCCGAGTATTCCTTGATCATTTCCTCCAAGAAGAGGAGTTCCTCTAATTTTATGAATTTTTCTACAATACTCTTTTCTTGAATATCATTCAAGAAAATTTCGGATTTCCCGAGATTCCACCAATTAGTAACCCAAGATTCGATATTTTTATTAAATGAGAGAGAAACCCACCAGGGTAAAAATACTAGAAATACAAGATAGAAAAGAGGAGTGAATGCTTTCTTTTTTGTCATTTTTTCATCTATCTGTGAAGTGAATTGTTAATCAACCCACCCCATTCGTCGACTCTATGCGATCTAATAATTCTTTCACACATGAGTTCTATACAAAGGATCGAGCGTATGAATCCATTTTTTTGTTAGTCTTTGAATCTAGAAAGAATACAGAAATAGACTAAGAAATTGATTTGAATAAAGAAATAATAAAAATATCTTTTTAGATATCTCAATTGGGCAAATTGGATTAAGTAATGAATATTATTCAGATTTTGAGATGAAAGAACTTCCCTTTCTATTTTCTATCAAAATATCCAATATTTCGAAAAAATGGAACTAATTATCCATAGTCAGGAATAGTAGAATTGACGGAAAGATATTGTGATAATCAAACCAAATGAGTGGTAAAACAAAAGTTGGCTAGTTATCATTATTACGAAATCCAATTTTTGGTCATTAAAGACCATAATAGTATAGAAGGGATCAAAAGAAAACAAGGAAGGATTGATTGACAAATAGATAAAAAAAAGAATTTACAAGATATAATGTATAAATTCCAATTATCAAAATACTTCAATTGGTACACGCAAGAAATAGGCCAATTCGGCAGCTTTTTGTTCAATTTCTCGTGGAGTCAAATTCTCATCAGTACGGGTCAAGGGAATGGCCCCTTGGCCTCTTATGTCCATATAAAGGACACGGCGAGCATAAATACCCTCTTTAACTTCTATTCTAACGGACTGAATATCTTTTATAAGGAATTGG